TTAAAAATAAGCTAATATTAAGCTTTTGGGTTCATACCCCAACTATAAAGGAAACCCTTTTTTTTAAAAATAAAGTGCCTGATTAAAGGATTATTCTGATAGGATAAATTAAGTAATTTTTTACCTTTATTATATTTTATAGAATTAAACTATATCTAATAGTATCAAAAACTATTGTGCTTCTTACACTAAAATATACACATTTAAAAATTTTTAATTTTTTATTAATTATTTTATATTTACTTCAATATTAATTCAAATAAAATATTTTTTTATTTTATATTATTTTTTAGAACTTTAATTTCTATTTCTTCAAATTCCTGATTTGGTTGTTGAATTGGTTTAGAAATTAATCTTTTAAGATTTATCCCCCTAATTTCTAATACTAATAATATAATATCTTCTGAAGCTTCTTTAAAATATTTTCTAACTCAATCTATTGCTTCTATTAATTTTTTATTTATTATTATCTTAAAAATAATTTTTTTTAAAAATTTTGATTATAATAATTTTATTTCAATCATAATTAATTCTTCGTTATTAATAAAAATAGGTTCAGTTCCCTTTCATTTTTGATTCCCTAATATTGTAGAAGGTCTATCTTGATTAAATAATTTTATTTTAATAACTTGACAAAAAATTACCCCCATAATTTTATTGTCTTATTATATAAATAATAACTTTATTAATATTATTATTATTTTTAACGCTATAATTGGTGCTATCGGCGGTTTTAATCAAACTTCTTTACGAAAATTAATAGCATTTTCTTCAATTAATAATTTAGGCTGAATAATTATAGCTCTTAAAATTAGAGAAAATTTATGATTATTTTACTTATTAATGTATACTTTCTTAATTAGAATTATATGTTTCTTATTTAATATATTAAATATATTTTACATTAATCAATTATATAATTCTAATATAAATTATTCAATTAAAATTTTTTTTTTAATTAATTTTCTCTCTTTAGGTGGATTACCTCCTTTCATTGGATTTTTCCCTAAATGAATTATTATTAATTTTATATTAAATAATAATTTTTTTATTATTTCTTTTATTCTTATTATAATAAGTTTAATTATATTATTTTTTTATATTCGAATTATTTATTCTTCCTTTATATTTAATTATATAAAATTAAAATGAATAAAAATTTTTATTAAAAATAATTATATATATATAATTAATTTTATTTCTTTTATTTCTTTTTTTGGTATAATTCTTAGAACTTTTTTCTTTTTATAAGGTTTTAAGTTAATTTAAACTAATAATCTTCAAAATTATTTATAAAGAAATATCTTTAAGCCTTAATAATAGTTATTTATCCCTTAAAATTTGCAATTTTATATCATTATTGACTATAAGACTTAATGAAAGAGAATTTTCTCGTAAATAAATTTACAATTTATCGCTTACACTCAGCCATTTCATTAGCGAAAATGACTTTTCTCTACAAATCATAAAGATATTGGAACTTTATATTTTATCTTTGGAATCTGATCTGGTATAGTGGGTACTTCCCTAAGTTTATTAATTCGAGCTGAATTAGGGAATCCTGGATCTTTAATTGGAGATGATCAAATTTATAATACTATTGTTACAGGGCACGCATTTATTATAATTTTTTTTATAGTTATGCCTATTATAATTGGGGGATTTGGAAATTGATTGGTTCCTTTAATATTAGGGGCACCAGATATAGCTTTCCCGCGGATAAATAATATAAGATTTTGATTACTTCCCCCCTCATTAACTTTATTAATTTCTAGCAGAATTGTAGAAAATGGGGCTGGGACTGGTTGAACAGTTTACCCTCCTTTATCCTCAAATATTGCCCACAGAGGTAGATCTGTAGATTTAGCTATTTTTTCCTTACATTTAGCAGGAATTTCTTCTATTTTAGGAGCTATTAATTTTATTACAACTATTATTAATATAAAATTAAATGGTCTATCATTTGATCAAATACCTTTATTTGTTTGAGCTGTCGGAATTACAGCTCTTTTATTACTTTTATCATTACCAGTTTTAGCCGGAGCTATTACAATATTATTAACAGATCGAAATTTAAATACTTCATTTTTTGATCCTGCTGGAGGTGGGGATCCAATTTTATATCAACATTTATTTTGATTTTTTGGCCACCCTGAAGTTTATATTCTAATTCTTCCTGGGTTTGGGATAATCTCCCATATTATCTCTCAAGAAAGTGGTAAAAAAGAAACATTTGGCTGTTTAGGGATAATTTATGCTATAATAGCAATTGGTTTATTGGGATTTGTAGTGTGAGCCCATCATATATTTACTGTAGGAATAGATATTGATACTCGTGCTTATTTTACTTCAGCTACAATAATTATTGCCGTACCTACAGGTATTAAAATTTTTAGTTGATTAGCTACACTTCATGGCACTCAAATTAATTATAGTTCCTCAATACTATGAAGCCTAGGATTTGTTTTTTTATTTACAGTAGGAGGTTTAACAGGAGTAATTTTAGCTAATTCTTCTATTGATGTTAGATTACATGACACATATTATGTAGTTGCCCATTTTCACTATGTTTTATCTATGGGGGCTGTATTTGCAATTTTAGGGGGATTTATCCATTGATACCCTTTATTTACAGGACTATCCCTTAACCCCTTTTTATTAAAAATTCAATTTTTTGCAATATTTATTGGAGTTAATTTAACTTTTTTCCCTCAACATTTTTTAGGTTTAGCAGGAATACCTCGTCGATATTCTGACTACCCTGATGCTTATATTTCTTGAAATATTATTTCTTCTTTAGGTTCTTATATTTCATTATTAGCTATTATATTAATTATTATTATTATTTGAGAATCTATAATTAACCAACGAATTGTTCTTTTTTCATTAAACTTATCTTCTTCTATCGAATGATTCCAAAATTTACCACCTGCTGAACATTCTTATAATGAACTCCCTATTTTAAGAAACTTCTAATATGGCAGATTATATGTAATGGATTTAAACCCCATTTATAAAGGATTATCCTTTTTTTAGAAATTGCAACATGATCTAATTTTAATCTTCAAAATAGTGCATCCCCTTTAATAGAACAAATTATTTTTTTTCATGATCATACCTTAATTATTTTAATTATAATTACTATTTTAGTAGGTTATTTAATATTTAATTTATTTTTTAATAAATTAATTAATCGATTTTTATTAGAAGGCCAAATAATTGAATTAATTTGAACTATTTTACCAGCTATTACTCTTATTTTTATTGCTTTACCCTCTTTACGCTTATTATATTTATTAGATGAATTAAATAACCCTCTAATTACTTTAAAATCTATTGGACATCAATGATACTGAAGTTATGAATACTCAGATTTTAATAATATTGAATTTGATTCATATATAATCCCCCTTAATGATATAATACCTAATAATTTTCGCTTGTTAGATGTAGATAATCGAATTATTCTCCCCATAAATAACCAAATTCGTATTATAGTAACAGCCACAGATGTTATCCATTCATGAACTATCCCATCATTGGGGGTAAAAGTAGATGCCAACCCTGGCCGACTAAATCAAACTAATTTTTTTATTAATCGGCCAGGTTTATTTTTTGGTCAATGCTCAGAAATTTGTGGGGCTAATCACAGATTTATGCCTATTGTAATTGAAAGAATTTCAATTAAAAACTTTATTAATTGAATTAATAATTATTCTTCATTAGATGACTGAAAGCAAGTACTGGTCTCTTAAACCATTTTATAGTAAATTAGCAATTACTTCTAATGATAGTTAATATTTATGCCCGCAAAGAATTAGTTAATTATATAACATAAATATGTCAAATTTAAATTATTACAATAGTAATATTCTTTTATACCTCAAATAATGCCTATTAATTGATTAATCTCTTTTTTTTTTTTTATTAGTATTTTTATTATTTTTAATATTATAAATTATTATATTTACAATAATATACAAATAAATAATAATTCTTTTAAGAATAAAATTTCATTTAAAAATTTAAACTGAAAATGATAACTAACTTATTTTCTATTTTTGACCCTTCAACAAATTTATTTAATTTACCTTTAAATTGATTAAGAACTTTCATTGGTTTAATATTTATCCCCTATTCATTCTGATTAATTCCCAATCGTCATTATATTTTTTGAAATTTTATTTTAAATAAATTATATAATGAATTTAAAACTTTATTAGGTAATAATATTAATTCAAGAAGATCTACTTTTATTTTTATTTCAATATTTTCTTTTGTTTTATTTAATAATTTCTTAGGATTATTTCCATACATTTTTACAAGTACTAGTCATTTAACTCTTTCTTTATCATTATCATTGCCTTTATGATTAAGATTTATATTTTATGGATGAATTAATAATACCCAACATATATTCATTCATATAATTCCTCAAGGAACCCCAACTATTTTAATACCATTCATAGTATTAATTGAGTCAATCAGAAATATTATTCGACCAGGAACATTAGCTGTACGTTTGACAGCAAATATAATCGCGGGTCATTTACTAATAACATTATTAAGAGGTACGGGGTCTAGATTTCCCTCTTATTTAATCTTTATTTTAGTATTTATTCAAATTTTATTATTAACATTAGAATCTGCAGTAGCAGTTATTCAATCTTATGTTATTGCAATTTTAAGTACTCTTTATTCTAGAGAAGTAAATTAATGAAAATAACACATAATCACCCATTTCACCTAGTCGATTACAGCCCCTGACCCTTAACAGGAGCCGTCGGAGTAATAACTTTAGTTACAGGTATAATTAAATGATTTCATAATTTTAATATAAATTTATTAATTTTAGGTTATATTATTATTATTTTAACTATATATCAATGATGACGTGATATTTGCCGAGAGGGCACTATACAAGGCAAACATACAATTTTAGTAACTAAAGGGTTACGATGAGGTATAATTTTATTTATTGTATCTGAAATTTTCTTTTTTTTATCTTTTTTTTGAGCATTTTTTCATAGAAGACTTTCACCTAATATTGAAATTGGAGCTATATGACCTCCTGTTAGAATTATTCCATTTAACCCTTTCCAAATTCCTTTATTAAATACAATTATTTTAATTACCTCTGGGGTAACTGTAACTTGAGCTCATCATGCCTTAATAGAAAATAATTATTCTCAAACAACTCAAGGTTTATTTTTAACAGTTATTCTAGGTATTTATTTCACTATTTTACAAGCCTATGAATATGTTGAGGCGCCTTTTACTATCGCGGATAGTATTTATGGTTCAACCTTCTTTATGGCAACAGGATTCCATGGACTTCATGTTATTATTGGAACTATTTTTTTATTTGTTTGTTTAATACGTCATTTAAATAACCATTTTTCCTCTAATCACCATTTCGGGTTTGAGGCAGCTGCTTGATATTGACATTTTGTAGATGTAGTCTGATTATTCCTTTATATCTCCATTTATTGATGAGGAAATTAATTATTTATATAATATATTTAGTATATTTGACTTCCAATCAAAAAGTTTAATAATTTTAATATAAATAATTATTTTAATATTTTATTTAACTTTAATTATTATTATTATTTCTAATATTATAATATTTTTATCAATTATTTTATCAAAAAAATCTTTTATAGACCGAGAAAAATGCTCCCCATTTGAATGCGGATTTGATCCTAAATCTTCAGCTCGAATCCCATTTTCATTACATTTTTACTTAATTACAGTAATTTTCTTAATTTTTGATGTAGAAATTGCTTTAATTTTCCCTATCATTCCTTTATTTAAATTAGTAAATTTTTTTATTTGATTTAAAATTAGATTTTTTTTTATTTTAATTTTACTGATTGGGTTATACCATGAATGAAATCAAAATATACTTAACTGAACAAATTAATTTAGGGTTTTAGTTTATTTAAAACATTTAATTTGCAATTAAAAAATATTGAATTTCAATATATCTTGAATAAGAAGCAATTTTGTATTTAATTTCGACTTAAAAGATAGGGATTAAAATTCCCCTTATTTATTAATTGAAACCAAAAAGAGGTATATCACTGTTAATGATAAAAATGAATTAAATATTCCAATTAATAAAAACTGAAATATAAAGTTTAAAATTAAGCTGCTAACTTAATTTTTAGTGGTTTAATTCCATTAATATTTCTTATTTCTATTTATATAGTTTATACAAAACATTACATTTTCATTGTAAAAATAAAAATTTTTTTTTTATAAATATTCTTATTTAAAGATTAATCAATCTCCTTAATATCTTCAATATTACGCTCTTTTATATAAGCTATTTAAATAAATTATAAAAATAAATAAAAAAATTATTATTCATATAATAAATCTAAATAAATAAATTTTAAAATTATTTATTTGATAAAAATTATAAAAAATAGAATAATTTTTTAAAATATTAAATATTCCTTGACCACTATATATTTCTCTTCAACCTATATCAATATTTTTTAATAAATTTTGGCCTATTTTTAAAAAATAATATCTAACCCCATAAGTAGATAAATTTGGCATAAATCATATTAAACATAAAAAATTTCTCAAATTATAAAATATTAAAAATTTATTAACTGAATAAATCCCTATATTTCTAATTAAATACCCTATAATTACCCCTATCATTACCACATAAATCACTATTATCTTTATATTAAATGGTAAATAAATTATATAGGGGTCAAAAAAAATTATTCATATTAAAAAAGATCCTCTTACTAATCTTATAAATAATAAAACAAATATACTTTTTAATATAGTATAATCTTCCTCAAATAAATTATAAATTGATATTAAATTAAAATCATTAATTATTAAATATATAATTAATCGAATTGTATAATATATAGTCAATCCTGTAGAAACATAATATAATATATATATATATATATTTAAATTTCTTATTGAAACTAATTCTAATAATAAGTCTTTTGAATAAAATCCAGCTAAAAATGGAATCCCGCACAAAGCTAAATTTGAAATATTTATACACAATGATGTTAACGGAATAAAATTACTAATACCACCTATAAAACGAATATCTTGTATATCATTTATTATATGAATAATAACCCCAGCACATATAAATAATAAAGCCTTAAATATAGCATGAGTTAATAAATGAAAAAAAGCTAAATCAGGTAACCCTATTCTTAAAATTCTTATTATTAACCCTAATTGACTTAATGTTGATAAGGCAATAATTTTCTTTAAATCAAATTCATAATTAGCAGAAATTCCCGCTATAAATATTGTCAATCCAGATAATAATAATAAAATTTTTAAAAAAAATATATTCTCTAATAATATATTAAATCGGATTAATAAATAAACCCCTGCAGTGACTAACGTAGAAGAATGAACTAAAGCTGAAACAGGAGTCGGAGCTGCTATAGCAGCAGGTAATCAAGAACTAAAAGGAATTTGAGCTCTTTTTGTTATTGCCGCTATAATAATTATAGTTCCAATAATCCTCATTTGAAAGTCATTTTTTATTATTTCCAAATAAAAAATATAATTTCAACTTCCATAATTTAATATTCAAGAAATAACCATTAAAATAAATACATCACCAATTCGGTTAGATAAGGCCGTTAACATCCCAGCATTATAAGATTTAACATTTTGGTAATAAATCACTAAACAATAAGAGACTAACCCAAGTCCATCTCAACCTAATAAAATTCTAATGATATTAGGGCTAATAATTAATAAAAGTATAGAAAATACAAATAATAATACTAAAATAATAAATCGATTCAAATTTAACTCTGAACTTATATATCTCTTTCTATAATAAATTACTACTGAAGAAATTAATAAAACAAATATTATAAATAATAATGATATTCAGTCTAACAAAATAGATATTATAACATTAATAGAATTAAAAGAAATTACTTCCCACTCTAATAGTACTACTATATTATTTATAATAAAATATATTATTATAAAAAATCTAATTATTATAGATAAAAATAAAAAAAAAAAACTAATAAAACAAATAGAATATTTTATATAAATAACTTAAAATGAATTCTAGTTCATAAATTTGACCCCACAAATCAATATTTTAATTAAATTATTTAAGTAAAATCATAATAAAACATAATCAATTTTTAAAATTAATATATTTAAAGGTAATCAATGTAATATTAACAATAAATACTCTCGCGATAAGCCTGAATAAAATCTATATATTCCTCTATAAATTTTCCCATGTTGTGTAAAAGAATATAAATATAATCTATAGCCTGCTCTAAAAAATGAAATTAATATTAATATAATTATAGTTACCCAAGATCATCTAATTAATCTATTAATTAATCTAATTTCCCCTATTAAATTTAAAGACGGGGGCGCAGCTATATTAGATGATAATAATAAAAATCACCATAAACTTATCGAAGGTATAAAATTTATTATCCCCTTATTAATATATATTCTTCGTCTATGTAAACGTTCATAATTAATATTTGCTAAACAAAATATACCAGAAGAACATAAACCATGACCAATTATTAAAATATAAGAACCTAAATACCCTCAATAATTTATAGTTATAATCCCTCTAATAACAATACTCATATGGGCAACTGATGAATAAGCAATTAAAGATTTAATATCAACTTGACAAAAACATTTTAATCTAATATAAAACCCCCCTATTAATCTAATAATTACTCAAATAAAATTATATTTTATCCCAATTTTTTCTATTAAAATAAAAACTCGCAATAAGCCATAACCCCCTAACTTAAGTATAATACCAGCTAAAATTATTGATCCCGAAACAGGCGCCTCAACATGAGCTTTAGGTAATCATAAATGTACAAAATATATAGGTATTTTTACTAAAAATGCTATAATTATACTTAAATATAATAAATATAAATTAAAATTTATAAATTTTATAAAATATATTATTATATTATTTATTTCATTAAAAATATAAAAAATACCTAATAATAATGGTAGAGAAGCAAATAAAGTATAAAATAATAAATACATCCCAGCTTGAATTCGTTCAGGCTGGTACCCCCACCCAATAATTAATATTAACGTAGGGATTAATCTCCCCTCAAAAAATAAATAAAATATAAATAAATTTATCACAGAAAAAGTTAAAAATAATATAATTAACAAAAAAAGTAAATTAAATAAAAAAAATTCAACATAATAATTAACCTTAAATAAATTTTCTCTTGCTATAACCATTAAAACACAAATTCAAATTCTTAATATAATTAAACCAAAAGATATAATATCACAAGAAATTATATAACTTAAATTACAATAATTTATAATATTAATATTAATATTCATAAATAAAAATATTAATAAAAATAATAATATTTGGACCATTCAAAATATTTTTTTTTTTAAACATAAAGGTATTATAAAAATTATCATAAATAAAAATTTTATCACTTATAATTTTATTATAATAAATTGAAACTTTGAAAATAATCATTCCCGTGAGTCCGAATTATGCTCACCAAAATTGATAAACCTAATGCCCCCTCACACACAGAAAAAACTAAAAATACTATTAATATATATATATTATTTCTAAAAAAATTTAAATATAATAAGAATAAAAAAAAAATTCTTAAAACAATAAATTCTAATCTTAATAGAACAATTAATAAATGTTTTCGTTTAGAGACAAAAATTAAATTACCAATTAAATATATAATAAAAATAACAACTCATATATCTATTATTATCATTAGTTAGTTTTTATAGTTTAATTAAAAACATTGGTCTTGTAAATCAAAATTAAGAAATTTTCTTTAAAAACTTCAAAGAAAAAGAAAAGTCTTTATCTATAATCTCCAAAATTATTATTTTTATAAACTATTCTTTGAAATTATAAAAATATTTTTTTCATTAAATTTAATTATTTTTTCTTTAATTATATTTTTTATCAATCACCCCTTAACTATAGGATTATTAATTTTATCACAAACTATTTTTGTATGTTTAATTTCTGGTATATTGATTAGAACTTATTGATTTTCATATATTTTATTTTTAACCTTCTTAGGGGGGTTATTAGTATTATTTATTTATGTATCAAGAATTGCTTCAAATGAAATATTTGAATTTTCTTTTAGTTTAAAAATATCATTTTATTTAAGTATTTTTATTATATTATTAATAATTATATTTATATTGAATAAAAATAATTTTGAATTAAATTTAGAAATAAATAATTTATTTAATTATTATATATTTTTTAATAATGAAAATAATATTAACTTAACAAAATTATATAATGACCAAACTTTCAAATTAATAATTATATTAGTAATTTACTTATTTATCACTCTTATCGCAGTAGTAAAGATTACAAATATTTTCTTTGGTCCTCTACGCCCTTATTAAAAATTAATTTTTACTAATGATAAAAAAATATATTGCCATTCGAAAGACTCACCCAGTATTAAAAATTATTAATGGATCTTTAATTGATCTCCCCTCACCTTCTAACATTTCATCTTGATGAAATTTTGGTTCTTTATTAGCTTTATGTTTAATTACTCAAATTATCACAGGTTTATTTTTAACTATATATTATACAGCTAATATTGAATTAGCTTTTTATAGAGTAAACTATATTTGCCGAAATGTCAACTATGGTTGATTAATCCGAACTCTGCACGCTAACGGAGCCTCCTTCTTTTTTATTTGTATTTATATTCACATTGGGCGAGGAATTTATTATGAATCATTTAATTTAAAATATACTTGAATGATCGGAGTAGTAATTTTACTTTTATTAATGGCAACAGCATTTATAGGATACGTTTTACCTTGGGGTCAAATATCCTTTTGAGGTGCTACTGTAATTACTAATTTATTTTCAGCTTTCCCATATATTGGGACTACATTTGTAAATTGAATTTGAGGAGGATTTGCTGTTGATAATGCCACTTTAACTCGTTTTTATACCTTCCATTTTATTTTACCTTTTATTATTTTAATAATAACTATAATTCATTTATTATTTTTACATATAACAGGATCTAATAATCCTCTAGGAATAAACAGAAACTTAGATAAAATCCCTTTCCATCCTTATTTTACTTTTAAAGATTTAATTGGATTTATTACATTAATTATAATATTAATTATTCTTTCATTGACAAACCCCTATCTATTAGGAGACCCTGATAATTTCATCCCAGCTAATCCCTTAGTAACCCCTATTCATATTCAACCTGAATGATATTTCTTATTTGCATACGCCATTCTTCGATCAATCCCTAATAAACTTGGAGGTGTAATTGCCTTATTTTTATCAGTTCTTATTTTATTTATTTTACCTTTCACATTTAATAAAAAAATTCAAGGAATTCAATTTTATCCTTTAAATCAAATTATTTTTTGAACATTTGTTACTATTGTAATCCTACTTACTTGAATTGGAGCTCGACCTGTAGAAGATCAATATATTATTACAGGACAGATTTTAACAATCTTATATTTTTCTTATTTTATTATTAACCCTTTAATTAGAAAAATATGAGATAATTTAATTTTCAATTAAATTAATGAGCTTGTAATAAGCATTTGTTTTGAAAACTTAAGAAAGAATAAAACATTCTATTAATTTGTACTAAATATAATTTATCTATAATAAAAAAATCTTAAATCCTAAATATAATAATAAAAAATTTAATGAAATAGGTAAATATCTTTTTCAAGCTAAATACATCAACTTATCATAACGATAACGAGGTAATGTTCCTCGAACTCAAATAAATAAAAAAGAAATTAAACTTAATTTTAAATAAAATAATAAATTTAAATTATACCCCCCCATATAAATTAAAATATATATTATTCTTATAAATAAAATTCTAGAATATTCAGCTAAAAAAATCAAAGCAAATCCTCCTCTTCTGTATTCAACATTAAACCCTGAAACTAATTCTCTTTCACCTTCAGCAAAATCAAAGGGTGTTCGATTAGTTTCTGCCAATATAGAAGAAAATAATCTTAATCTTAAAGGATATATTATAATAACAAATCAAATTATATTTTGATAATAAAAAAAATCAACTAAATTAAATCTTATAATTAAAATAATTCTAGATATTAAAATTAAAGCTAATCTTACTTCATATGAAATAGTTTGAGCAACAGCTCGTAACCCCCCTAATAATGAATAATTAGAATTAGATGATCACCCAGCAATCATTACAGTATACACACCTATTCTTGTACAACATAAAAAAAATATTACCCCTAAATTAAAATTAATCATATTAAAATAATAAGGAATAACTAATCAAATTATTAAAGATAGAATAAAACTAACAACTGGAGAAAAATAATAAGATATATAATTAGAATATCTAGGAAATGTTTGCTCCTTAGTAAATAATTTAATAGCATCAGAAAAAGGTTGAAGAACTCCAATTAATCCCACTTTATTAGGGCCTTTACGAATTTGAATATACCCAAGTAACTTACGCTCTAATAAAGTTAAATAAGCTACTCCAATTAAAACACCTAACACTAAAATAATATAGCCAATCAATACTATAAGTAGATCATTTATTATAATTACTATCTATATAATAAATTTTATATATATATGATTTCTAAAACCATTACATTTTTCTGCCAAAATAGTACATATACCCCTTATTTAATGATATTCATTAAATTAAATTTAATTTAAATATTTGATCCTTTCGTACTAAAATATTTTTATTTTTTAAAGATAGAAACCAACCTGGCTCACGCCGGTTTGAACTCAGATCATGTAAGATTTTAATGATCGAACAGATCAAAATTTTTAAACTTTTGCATTCAAATTTTATCTTAATCCAACATCGAGGTCGCAAACTTTAATTTTTATTTGAACTAAAAAAAAAAATTACGCTGTTATCCCTAAGGTAATTTTTTCTTATAATCAAAATTTCTGGATCATATATTCATTTATCTATGTAAAACATGTAAAAAAAGTTTTTTATATTTTTTTATCACCCCAACAAAATACAAAAATTAATCATCATTAATAAATTCACAAATAATTTTATTTAATTTTTTTATAAAACTCTATAGGGTCTTCTCGTCTTTTAAATTTATTTTAACTTTTTAATTAAAAAATTAAATTCTATATATTATATTATAGACAGTTTATATCTCATCCAATCTTTCATACAAGTCACCAATTAAGAGACTAATGATTATGCTACCTTTGTACAGTCAATATACTGCAGCCCTTTAATAAATTATCAGTGGGCAGATTAGACTTTAAATTATTAATCAAAAAGACATGTTTTTGTTAAACAAGTGAATATATATATTTGCCGAATTCCTTAAATATAATTTTCTTAAAATTTACATTTAAACTTTACTTTAATTATATACTAATTTTATCATTATCTTTAATTTTTTATTATTATAAATTATATTTTTATAAAAAATTAAATTACTATTTTAAATTTTACTTTTATTGAAATTATTTATAATAAATTATAATTCTTAAACAATATAAATCTTAAAATTTTCAAAATAAATATAATAATTATAAATTTTTATTTTAAAGCTTATCCCTTAAAATATTATATTTTAATATTTTAAAAATTAATAAATTAATTTTTAATCAAATTAAATACAAAATTAAACTTTTTTCTAAAAAAACTAGATATATTTAAAAACGATTAACATCTCATTTCAAATTAATTATTTAAAATATTTTTGCAACAATAACTTTTATAATTAATTATCTCTTTTAAATTCGAGAATTTTCTAAAAAGAAATTTTTATTAATAAACTCTGATACACAAGATACACCAAATTAAAATTACTTTACATTAAATTATTTTTCAATTATTTCAAAATTCTTTCACAATACTAATTTACTATAAAATTATAAATTTTTTCTGTCAAAAATACTTTAACCCCCATGTATTTTTAACTTAAAAATTTTTTTATTATTATTTTTTATTTAATTTATTTTTTTCAAATTAATTGACAACAATCAATATCATTTCAATGTAAATGAAATACTTATTCAAGATCTAATTTGTTCTTTCTAGAAACACTTTCCAGTACCTCTACTTTGTTACGACTTATTCCAATTTATATACGGAAGCGACGGGCAATATGTACATATTTTAATTTTTAATCATTTTAATAAATTAAATAAAATTACATTTAAATCCAATTTCAATTAATTATTACAAATTAATATTCATTTAAATAAATTTATTGTAATCCATTATATTCTTAATTATAATCTGCATCTTGATCTGATTTAATTTTTATTTTTAATTCTCAAATATTATTCCCATTAAAAAATATTTTTTTAACAACGATATACAAAATTTTAAATTAAGTAAATTTATTCGTGGACTATCAATTAATAAACAGATTCCTCTAAATGAACTAAAATACCGCCAAATTATTTAAATTTCAATAAATAATTATTTACTATTTTAGTATTTTTAATTTAAATTACAAATAATAGGGTATCTAATCCTAGTTTTTAATAAAATTTATTAATTAATCATAATTTATATATAAATTTTTAATAAATTAAAATTTCACTTAATAATTTCTTATTTAATTTAAATATTTTTTATATTAATTAATTACTAATATAATTTATTTTAAATTTTGTTTAACCGCAACTGCTGGCACAAAATTAGTTTTTAATTCATATATAACTAAATCTTAATTTCTTAAATAATTTAATATTAATTACTACTTAAACAAATAATTATTATTTAAATAATTATCAATTTATACTACAATTTATATGTAAAATAAATAAATAATAAATTCCTTAAATTATAAAATTTATATTTAATGTAAATAAATTACTATAGATTTTTTTTTTTTTTTTTTATAATAAAATATTTATTATAAATTATTAAATTTTAAATAGTTCTTTTTTCTTTTTTTTTTATAATATTAAATTTAAAAATTAAATTCAATATTATCAATATATATTCATTTAAATAAAAATAAATTAATATTACAATATTAATTTAAAAAAAAAATTATAATATTATTAATTATATTAATTAATTAAATTTTTAATATATATATATATATATATATACAAAACCGTTTTTAATAATTTTTATATAAAAAAAA